CAGAAATGAAACTTCGATAAAAAATGACATCGAGAAAAGATGGATAAATAAGATCCAGGGTATACTTTTTACTACTGATTATGATTATGAAAAATTGGAAGAGAAAATAGATACATTTGATCCAGAAAAAAAAAATGATTTATTTCCGTTTTCAAAAATGGAATTCAAAATCCAACAAGGAAGAATTGTCTTCGAAGATCAAATCAATATTTGCAAATTCATCTTCATCCAAAATGTCAATCCAGAGTCTAAAAGACTAAAAGAAATAAGTAAAAAAGTAAAAAGATGGTCATCAAAATTAATCGATGATTTGGAACAACAAGAGGGAGAAAATGAAGAAACTGTAGCCGAGGATCATGAGATTCGTTCAAGAAAAGCCAAACGTGTAGTTATCTTGAATGATAACAAAGAAAACAATGATATTAATAAAAAAAGCAACAATAATGCGGATGAAAGAGACGAAGTGGCTTTGATACGGTATTCCCAACAATCCGATTTCCGTAGAGACATCATCAAAGGTTCCATGCGTGCCCAAAGACGTAAGACAAACATCGGGTCGTTTTTTCAAGCAAATTTGCATTCCCCTCTTTTTTTGGAGAGAATAGACAACCCCCTTTTGTCTTTTGACATCTCCCAAATACAAAAATTCATTTTTAAAAAATGGAAAAAAGCAACACAATTAGAATTAAGAATTCTAGATTATCCACAAGAAAAGGAGAAAGAAAAAAAAGAAGAATACAAAAGACAAGAAAAAGTACGAATAGAAATAGCGGAAGCATGGGATAACATTCTATTTGCTCAAATAATAAGAGGATCATTATTAGTAATCCAATCTTTTCTTAGAAAATATATTTTATTACTATCATTGATAATAGTTAAAAATACAGTACGTATACTAGTCGTTCAATTTCCAGAATGGTCAGAGGACTTTAAGAATTGGAAGAAAGAAATGCATATTAAATGCACCTATAATGGTGTTCCATTATCAGAAACCGAATTTCCAAAAAACTGGTTAATAAATGGTATTCAAATAAAAATACTATTTCCCTTTTTCTTTAAACCTTGGCACAAATCTAAGGTACAATCTCTTCAAAAAGATCCACGAAAAAACAAAAATGATTTTTGTTTTTTAACAGTTTGGGGAATGGAAACTGACCTTCCTTTTGGTTCTCCCCGAAAACGACAGTCGTTTTTTAACCCCATTTTCAAAGAAATGAAAAAAAAAATTCGAAAATGGAAAAAAAAGTCTTTTTTTGTGATACGAATTTTAAAAAAAAAAAAAAATTTAGTTGAATTGAAACAAATATCTGAATTAAACGAAACTAAAAAAGAAAAAGATAGGAGAATTCCTAATCAAATGATTTCTGAATCATCCCTTATCATTCCCATTCAATCTATGAATTTGAAAGATTTTTCATTTACCGAAACAAAAATGAAAGATCTGGCTGATAGAACAAACACAATCACGAATCGGATAAAAAAAATACAAAATCAAAAAGACAATAATAAAGAGTTTATAACTAATGACAGAAATAGTAATTGTAATAAAACAAATTCTCTCAATAAATTATTAGTATCAATAAGAAAAAGTTTGAAAAAATTAAAAAAAAGAAATGTACGATTAATACGAAAATCCTATTTGAGAATCAATTTTATTATTCAAAAAATATACATAAAAGTATTTTTATGTATCATTCATAAGAATAGTCCGAGAATCACTACACAACTCTTTGAATTATCAAAAAACGAATTTGATAAATTTATTTCCAATAATGAAATAAATAAAGAAAAAATGAATAAAACAAGCGCTATTCACATTATTTGGACTCTAAAAAAATGGTTTTTTTATATTACTAAAAAGAATTCAAAAAAATGGAGCACCTTATCCTACTTTTCACAAGCGTATGTATTTTACCAAATATATAAAACTCAAATTTATAGAGATCTTCTTCAATATAAGGAAACATCTCTTTTTCTTAAGAAAGAAATAAAGGATTATTTAGAAACAGAAGGAATACTTCATTTGGAATTAGGGCATAAAAATTTTTTTAATTACACAATTGGTGAATGGAAAAACTCTTTAAGTAAGTATTATCAATATGAATTATCACGGATTCAATGGTATCGATTAGTACCACACAAATGGCGAAACAGAGTGAATCAAAGATCTATTATGACTGAAAATAAAGATTTTCAAAAAAGTCATTCAGATGAAAAAGACCAATTAATTTTTTACAAAAAATTAATTAATTTTGAATCGAATTCCTTCTCCAATGAAAAATATACTATTAATTTTCAAAAATACTATAAATATGCACTTTTCTCATATCAATCCATTAATTATGACGATAGAAAGGATTCATATATTTTTTCTGTATCACCATTATGGATAAATAATTCGCACGAAAGTTGTTATAATTCCAATTCTAATTCCAATATATATAACATAAGGAAACGTGCCTTAGTTGATATGTCAGAGCGTATTATACCTACATATTATTATATATATAATAATTTCGGACAGAACAAAAATATGACTCTAGATAAATTTCCAGATAAAAAATATTTTGATTTGAAAATTCTCTATTTGTGCTTTAGAAAGAAAGGGGATATTCGTTCCTGGACCGCTATCGATACCAATATCAACTTCAATAATAATACAAATACTAACACTAAAGTCAATAACTATCCAATAGTTGGTAAAATTGATAAAAAAGACCTTGTTTATCTTCAAATTGATAAAGATCAGAAAATCAAGATTTCAAAAAAAAAAAAAAGCCTTTTTGATTGGATGGGAATGAATGAAGAAATACTAAGGCGTTCGATTTCGAATCTAAAACTTTGGTTCTTTGGCGAATTTGTGCTTCTTTATAATACATATAAAATGAACCCCTGGATAATCCCGGCCAAAGAACTTCTTTTCAATTTAAATGAAACTGTTAGTGAAAATAAAAACATTACTAAAAATCAAAAAGAGAATCCCTTAAAATTATCCAAATTATCCAATGAAAATAAATCTATTAAATTAGAAAATAAGAATCAAGACAAAAAAGAATCCCTAGGTAAAAATAATGTTGAATTAAATATACAAAATAAAGAAACTCTTGAATCAATTTTCTCAACTCAAGAAAAAGATATTGAAGAAGATTCTTCAGGCTCAGATAGGAAAAAACGTCAAAAGAGAAAACAATATAAGAGCAACACGGAAGCAGAACTTGATTTTGTCTTAAAAAGGTATTTACGTTTTCAATTGAGATGGAATAATTTTTTAAATCAAAAAATAACAAATAATATTAAAGTATATTGTCTCTTACTTAGATTGGTAAATCCAAAAGAAATTGCTATATCCTCTATACAAGGTGGAGAAACAAGTCTAGATATTCTGATGATTCAAAAAGATTTTACTCTTAGAGAATTGATGAAAAAACGAATATTAATTATCGAACCTGTGCGTTTGTCTATAAAAAACGACGGTCAATTTTTGATGTATCAAACTCTAAATGTTTCGTTGGTTCATAAGAGTGAGTACCAACTTAATCAAAGTTACCGAGAAAAACACTATATTGATCGAAACAATTACACTAATTATATTGTAAGACATCCAAATCAAAGAATAACTGAAAATCGAGATTATGGTTTAGTTATTCCTGAACGTATTTTTTCCACTAAATGGCGTAGGGAATTAATAATTCGAATTTGTTTCAATTCTAGGAATAGAAATCTGATTTCGAACAATTCAGGCAATTACGTAAAAAACTATGATCAAATTTTGGATAAAAGTCAAAATCTTTATTTTTATAGGGATAAAATTGAACTAATTCAATTAAAATCCTTTCTTTGGCCTACTTACCGATTAGAGGATTTATCTTGTATGAATCGATATTGGTTTGATACCAATAATGGAAGCCGTTTTAGTCTGTTAAGGATATATATGTATCCCCCGTTGAAAATTCGTGAATGATGCATTTCTCATCTCATATATATCTTTCAGGTCTGAATTTATTATATGAAACCGGGGGTTGTACACATTCCTTGTCTTACATTTCCATTCCAATACGATAAATCAATGCATGTATCCATATCCATTAGATAAATAATTAGATATTCGATTAGATCAAATAGGAATAGGTCAAAAAGATGTTCTCTTTTATCTGTATAAATATCTATTTTTTTTTTACTTATACTTAATTACTTAATTAAAATGAGAAAATGAATAGGATTATTTTTACTGATCGGTTAAATGGATTTTTGAATTTTAAAAAGGAAAAAAGAGTAGATTTTATCTTATGGTAAAAAAGAAAGTTATTTCGGTTATTTCAGAAGAAGAAAATCGGGGATCTATTGAATTTCAAGTCTTTCATTTCACCAATAAAATAAAAAGACTTACTTCACATTTGGAATTTCACAGAAAAGACTATTTATCGCAGCGGGGTCTACGAAAAATCTTAGGAAAACGACAACGGCTGTTGTCTTATTTGTCAAATAAAAAAAGAGTTTCTTATAAAGAATTAATGAATCAACTGGATATTCGGGAATCAAAAACGCGTTAATTTTTTCATTTAAAAAAACAATGAAAATTGTTTATTTTATTTTTATTGAATTTTTTTTTATCTAGAATTTAGATGAACTTCTTTTTGTTTTAAGCAGTTCATAAAAGAATGAATCGAGGAATAAACTATGAATGGAACAACTAAAAGAAAAGAACATATGATAGTCAATATGGGACCTCATCACCCATCAATGCATGGTGTTCTTCGTCTTATTCTTACTCTAGATGGCGAAGATGTTATTGATTGTGAGCCAATATTGGGTTATCTGCACAGAGGGATGGAAAAAATTGCCGAAAACCGAACAGTTATACAATATTTGCCTTATGTAACACGTTGGGATTATTTAGCTACTATGTTTACAGAAGCAATAACCGTAAATGGACCCGAGCAGATGGTGAATATTCAAGTACCTAAAAGAGCCAGTTATATCAGAGTGATTATGTTAGAATTGAGTCGTATAGCTTCTCATCTGTTATGGCTTGGCCCCTTTATGGCAGATATTGGTGCACAGACTCCCTTTTTCTATATTTTCAGAGAAAGAGAATTAGTATATGATCTATTTGAAGCTGCCACCGGTATGAGAATGATGCACAATTATTTTCGTATCGGAGGAGTAGGGGCCGATCTCCCTTATGGATGGATAGATAAATGTTTGGATTTCTGTGATTATTTTTTAACCGCTGTTTCTGAATACCAAAAACTTATTACGCGAAATCCCATTTTTTTAGAACGAGTTGAGGGTGTAGGTATTATTGGTGCAGAAGAAGCAATAAATTGGGGTTTATCCGGACCGATGTTACGAGCTTGTGGAATTCAATGGGATCTTCGTAAAGCCGATCATTATGAATGTTATGACGAATTCGATTGGGAAATCAATTGGCAAAAAGAAGGAGATTCATTAGCGCGTTATTTAGTCCGAATCAGTGAAATGAAGGAATCTATCAAAATTGTTCAACAGGCCCTCGAAGGAATTCCAGGCGGTCCTTATGAGAATTTAGAAATACGTTGCTTTGATAGAGAGCGGGATCCAGAATGGGATGATTTTGACTATCGCTTCATTAGTAAAAAAACCTCTCCTACTTTTGAATTACCGAAGCAAGAGCTTTATGTAAGAGTTGAAGCCCCAAAAGGGGAATTGGGAATTTATTTAATAGGGGATCAGAGTGGTTTTCCTTGGAGATGGAAAATTCGTCCCCCCGGTTTTATCAATTTGCAAATTTTTCCTCAGTTAGTTAAAAGAATGAAATTGGCGGATATTATGACAATACTAGGTAGCATAGATATCATTATGGGAGAAGTTGATCGTTGAAATGATATGGGAGAAGTTGATCGTTGAAATGATAATTGATACAAGAGAAGTACAAGATATCCACTCTTTTTCTAGATTAGAATCTTTAAAAGAGATCTATGGGATCATAGGGATGTTTTTACCTATTTTGATTCTTGTATTGGGAATCACAATAGGTGTACTTGTAATTGTGTGGTTAGAAAGAGAAATATCCGCCGGAATACAACAACGTATTGGACCGGAATACGCCGGGCCGTTGGGAATTCTTCAAGCGTTAGCAGATGGAACAAAACTGATTTTCAAAGAAAATCTTCTTCCGTCTAGAGGAGATGGTCGTTTATTCATTATCGGACCATCCATAGCAGTTATATCCATTTTCGTAAGTTATTCAGTAATTCCTTTTAGCTATCAACTTGTTTTATCCGATCTCAATATCGGTGTTTTTTTATGGATTGCCTTTTCAAGTATTGTTCCGACTGGACTTCTTATGTCAGGATATGGATCAAACAACAAATATTCCTTTTTAGGTGGTCTACGAGCCGCTGCTCAATCGATTAGTTATGAAATACCGTTGACTCTTTGTGTGTTATCAATATCTCTACGTGCGTGTCGTTATAACCTTTTCTTTAATTCTTTTTTGTAAGTAAAGAAGTTGAATAGGTATCTTCACTTTTTTATTCATCATTCAGGTTAAATTAACTAAATCAGATAGTTATATGAGTGAAAAAAAAACAGCTTCTAAATTAGCAGTAACAAGATTGAGTCTCATCTCCTAAGTACAAGAACGAAAAATAAAGTAAATTAAATATAAGCAAGACTTTTTTTTTACCCTTTATCCCATGGATTGGTTGATTAGTGATTAGTCATCCTGGCTTGAAGCGGGTTCAAAAGATCAACCGTATATAGTTTTCACTATTCTTTATATGTATTACTAGAACGGAGGGTTCGACAAAAATGAGTGGATGGTTAGGAACACAAAAATACATAACAGATTGGTAATAGAAATTTTTATGTCAATTTTCAAAACGAAAATCTTTGGATAACATAAAAAGAACAAAAATTGGGGCTTTCAATTTGTAGAAATAATCAAGCAGTACTCCTCACGATTGCAATCCAGAGTATGCTCCTACTCACAGATTAAAAAACGACTATCCGAAACGAAATAATCTTTTCTTGTTTTGAACTCCCTCTTTGAAAGAAGAATAGGAACGAAAATTCATAGAGATCACTAAATAGCCTGCATTATTTAGACACTTATCTAATCTATGATTTTTTTTCATAATAATCAAAAAAAGATGGCTATTAATATTCATAGAAAGAGTATTTTATTAAAAAGTTATTACTCAACAAAGAAAAATTCAAATTATTAAAGGACGAGATTAATTCATAAGTGCTTTTTGAGTTATTATATCTATATCATTCTGACATACAGAATTCCATCGGTCTAATTTTTGACCTTCCGGCGGGCGTTGATTCTATCTATATTTTGACCCCAAATAAAATCTATCACGATAAAAAATATCAACCCGGTCCTTAGATTTCTTGATGGCCGTCAAGGAGCCGTATGAGGTGAAAATCTCATGTACGGTTCTGGACTAGCGATGGGAACAGTGATGTTCCCACCGACTATTATTATCTAATAGTTCAAGTACAGTTGATATAGTTGAGGCGCAATCCAAATATGGGTTTTTAGGATGGAATTTGTGGCGTCAACCTATAGGGTTTATCATTTTTCTAATTTCTTCCCTAGCAGAATGTGAGAGATTGCCTTTTGATTTACCCGAAGCAGAGGAAGAATTAGTAGCAGGTTATCAAACCGAATATTCGGGTATCAAATTTGGATTATTTTATGTTGCTTCCTATCTCAATCTATTAGTTTCGTCGTTGTTTGTAACAATTCTGTACTTGGGTGGTTGGAATATCTTTATTCCGTCCGTATTTTTTTCTGATCGAGTTGAAATAAATAAAGTAGGTAGGGTCTTTATAATGACAATTGGTATTTTTATTACTTTAGCTAAAACTTATTTATTCGTGTTCATTTCTATCACAATAAGATGGACTCTACCGAGACTAAGAATGGACCAACTATTAAATCTTGGATGGAAATTTCTTTTACCCATTTCTCTTGGTAATTTATTATTAACAACCTCTTCTCAACTCCTTTCACTCTAAACGAAAAAAGAATATGATATTCTATATTTCTCACTTCTCATCAAACAAGAGAAAGAAACAAACATAAGATTATTTATAGATCTTTACAATATGTTCCCGATGGTAACTGGGTTCATAAATTATGGCCAACAAGCAATACGGGCGGCAAGGTACATTGGTCAAGGATTCATTATTACCTTATCCCATGCAAATCGTTTACCTGTAACTATTCAATATCCTTATGAAAAGTTAATTACATCGGAGCGTTTCCGTGGACGAATCCATTTTGAATTTGATAAATGCATAGCTTGTGAAGTATGTGTTCGTGTATGTCCTATAGATCTACCCGTTGTTGATTGGAAATTGGAAACCGGTATGCGAAAAAAACGCTTGCTTAATTACAGTATTGATTTCGGAATTTGTATATTTTGTGGAAATTGCGTTGAGTATTGTCCAACAAATTGTTTATCAATGACTGAAGAATATGAGCTTTCCGCTTATGATCGTCACGAATTGAATTATAATCAAATCGCATTAGGTCGGTTACCAATGTCAGTAATTAACGATTATACAATTCGAACAATTTTGAATTATCCTCAAATAAAAAATGCATTTCATGATTAAAGAATGATTAAAGAGTAATTACTAATTACTATAGTAATGCATACTCAGGTTCAATTTTATCTAATTGAAAGGAATCGTTCCTTATTTTTTTTTTTTTGCTCACTAGAACTCGAAATTGCAATTAATTTTTGATTAGTTAGTGAGAAGTGCAAATCAATTTGGATTGAAAATAGAATTTAATAATCTCTCTATTTATTTAGAAATAGTTTACAGCTAACTTTTCTACTTGGTTTGGCGTAAGGGGGAACAAGATATTGGTTATAGTAATTGGACCTAGACGTAATTCAAATTCATTAGAAACACCATTCTCCGTTTTAATTGAATTCAATTAGGAGCATATCATAAAAAAAGAAAAAATTTCCTGGTCAGGTCAATAAAATCATGAAAAACATTTCAATTTTTTTATCTTGTATATAGAATGGATTTGCCTGGACCAATACATGATTTTCTTTTAGTTTTTCTGGGATCAGGTCTTCTATTAGGAGGTATAGGAGTGGTATTACTTACCAATCCAATTTATTCGGCTTTTGCATTGGGATTGGTTCTTGTTTGGATATCGTTATTTTATATTTTATCAAACTCTCATTTTGTAGCGGCTGCACAGCTCCTTATTTATGTCGGAGCTATAAACGTTTTAATTTTATTTGCTGTCATGTTCATGAATGGTTCAGAATATTCTAAAGATTTCGAACTTTTAACTGTTGGGAATGGGATTACTTCGTTGGTTTGTACAAGTATTTTCATCGCCATAATTACCACGATTCTCGATACGTCTTGGTACGGAATTATTTGGACGACAAAATCAAACCAAATTATCGAACAAGATTTGATAGGGAATAGTCAACAAATTGGAATTCATTTATCAACGGATTTTTTTCTTCCATTTGAACTCATTTCAATAATTCTTTTAGTTGCTTTGATAGGTGCAATTGTTGTTGCCCGTCAATGAAAAATCCTAACTATTAAGAACAATCGAAATTGAAATCTTCTCGCTCTTATCAAATCCATTTAGCTTTAATTTTTGAATTCTATTTCAATATTGATTTTTTTCTACTTGTTCTATTATAGTTAAGCGAAAGCCTTGGTTTATTGTTCATGACGAAATGATTCAAAATTGATAAGGAGCTGATCAATGATACTCGAACATGCACTTGTTTTGAGTGCCTATTTATTTTCGATTGGTATCTATGGATTGATCACGAGTCGAAATATGGTTAGGGCTCTTATGTGTTTGGAACTTATCCTGAATGCAGTTAATATAAATTTCGTAACATTTTCGGATTTGTTTGATAGTCGACAATTACAAGGAGATATTTTCTCGATTTTTGTTATAGCTATTGCCGCAGCCGAAGCGGCTATCGGGTTAGCTATTGTTTCATCAATTTATCGTAATAGAAAATCAACTCGTATCAATCAATCGAATTTATTGAATAAATAAGTAATAAGTACTACTAATTTCATTTTTTTTTTTATTCGAATATTCATCAATTATTTAATACTAAATGTAAAAATGTAAGAAATCAAAGTATCTTAGCCAACCCAGGAGTCGCGATCCATAATTCGATTGATTATTAAAATAATGATAAAATCATTGATTCATCTGGTATATAAATATATGATTTATATATAAGTTTACTAAATCGAAGATTTATGATATTCAAAAAATGAGAGCTCCAATGTCACATTCAGTAAAGATTTATGATACATGTATAGGATGTACTCAGTGTGTCCGAGCCTGCCCAACCGATGTATTAGAAATGATTCCTTGGGATGGATGTAAGGCTAAGCAAATTGCTTCTGCTCCACGAACGGAAGACTGTGTTGGTTGTAAGAGATGTGAATCCGCTTGCCCAACGGATTTTTTGAGCGTGAGGGTTTATTTATGGCATGAAACAACTCGAAGCATGGGTCTAGCTTATTAATATAATAAGTTTCAGAAAAAACCGACTTTAAACAAACTGAATTTTCAATTCTTTTTTAATACAATTGATTTTTTTTATCGACAAAAAAACCCGTTCTCGAAAAAGAACGGGTTTTGGGGTCTAATTCTATCTTGTCTTTACCACGAATTATTTTCCTTGGTTAACAATAATTGTAGGTTTACCAATATTAGCGGGTTCTTTCATTTTCTTTCTACCTCATAGAGGAAATAAGGTAATAAGGTGGTATACCATATCCATTTCTATTTTTGAACTCCTTTTAACGACCTATACATTCTGTTATCATTTCCAACTGACCGATCCATTAAATCAACTAGCAGAGGATTATAAATGGATTAATTTTTTTGATTTTAACTGGAGATTGGGAATAGATGGGCTTTCTATAGGAACCATTTTACTGACGGGATTTATAACCACTTTAGCTACTTTAGCAGCCTGGCCGGTTACTCGGGATTCCCGATTGTTCCATTTCCTGATGTTAGCAATGTACAGCGGTCAAATAGGATCATTTTCTTCTCACGATCTTTTACTTTTTTTTCTCATGTGGGAGTTCGAATTAATTCCCGTTTATTTACTTCTATTGATATGGGGAGGACAGAAACGTCTGTATTCAGCTACAAAATTCATTTTATACACTGCGGGGGGGTCGATTTTTCTATTAATAGGCGTTTTTGGTATTGGCTTATATGGTTCGAATGAACCAACATTAAATTTTGAAATATTAGCTAACCAATCGTATCCTGTAGCACTAGAATTACTATTTTATACTGGATTTTTTATTGCTTTTGCAGTCAAATTACCGATCATACCCTTACATACATGGTTACCAGACACCCATGGGGAGGCACATTACAGTACTTGTATGCTTCTAGCTGGAATTTTATTAAAAATGGGAGCATATGGTTTGGTTCGGATCAATATGCAATTATTCCCCCATGCTCATTCTATATTTTCTCCCTGGTTGATTATAGTAGGTGCAATACAAATAATCTATGCAGCTTCAACATCTCCTGGTCAACGTAATTTAAAAAAAAGAATAGCCTATTCCTCCGTATCTCATATGGGGTTCATAATTATCGGAATTGGAGCGATAACCGATACGGGGCTCAATGGAGCCCTTTTACAAATGATTTCTCACGGATTTATTGGTGCTGCTCTTTTTTTCTTGGCAGGAATGACGTATGATAGAATACGTCTTGTTTATCTCGACAACATGGGTGGAATGGCGATTTTCCTTCCAAAAATATTCACACTGTTCAGTATCTTATCAATGGCTTCCCTTGCATTACCCGGCATGAGTGGTTTTGTTGCCGAATTGATAGTCTTTTTTGGAATAATTACCAGCCAACAATATTTTTTAATTCCAAAAATACTAATTACTCTTCTAATGGCAATTGGAATGATATTAACTCCTATTTATTTATTATCGATGTTACGTCAAATGTTCTATGGATACAAGATTTTGAATGTGCAAAACTCTTATTTTTTTGATTCTGGGCCGAGAGAATTATTTATTTTAATCTCTATTCTTCTACCAATAATAGGTATTGGTATTTATCCGGATTTCATTCTCTCACTCTCAGTTGAGAAGGTCGAAGCTATTATATCTACATATTTTTATCGATCGTTTTCATGAATAAAACAAGAAAAGATTAAGAATCCTATTCTTTCTTTTTCGTTTTGCAATTTTATTTTACTATGAAAAATAAAAATTAACTAAAGTCAAAATGAATTGAAATTTTGACTAGATGGATTTATTTTTGTGAGAACCTTTTGAATCAATTAGTGTAGTGATTCAAATGGTTCTCGACATCTTCCCTGAAGTATGGAGTTTTTTTTTTTTCTTATATTCTTTAACTTAATATTTAATAATTTAGTATTTAAAATTTTTATTTTTTGAAAATGTTTTATGTTTCTATTTGTTTTATGTTTCTATTTGTAGGAATCTTTTTCAATTTGATTTCATGTTAATGAAAATTAAAGGAACCATAACTATGTAACCCTATTCCTAATAAATTGACCCAAAAATAGCATATCCAAATTATAAGAAAGCCCATAGAAGCCACAATCGCGCAATTTAGACTTTTGAACTTTTTTTTATTTGTTCGAGTATGTAAATAAATTGCAAATATAATCCAAGTAATAAATGACCAAGTTTCTTTTGGGTCCCAATTCCAATATGATCCCCATGCCTCATTAGCCCATACTGATCCTGAAAGAATCCCGATGTTTAAAAAGATAAACCCTAGACTAATAATACGATAACTCCACTGATCTAATTGTTGAATTAGTTGAGCTCTGTAATAATTTCTCGCAGAACAAGGGAAGTTGTTTATTAAAACATTCCGCTTTTCATCCATATATTGGATCTTGTTAAATGAAAATGAAATGACTAAAAGAGCTACTGATAATAATGATCCGCATAAAAGAGCTGCATAGCCCAATATCATCATACTTACGTGCATCATTAACCACTGGGATTGAAGCGCGGGTACTAATATTACGGATTGATGTATTTCGGTTAAAAGACCTGAAGTGGTAAAGCCGTGTAGAAAAATTGTACTTGGCGAGGTTATTGCGCTTAAATAATTGGTATGTTTTTTAAAATATGGAACGATAGAAATAAGGGAGAAACTCCATGAAAGAAAAATGAATGATTCATATAAATCACTTAATGGTAAATGCCCCGAATAAATCCAACGAGTGATTAATAATCCCGTTATACAGAAAAAAGTAGCTATAATGCCTTTTTCTGACGAATAATATAGTCCTACGATTTCATCAACGGATAAAATTATCAAAAAAATTGTAATTACAACTGAAACGATCGAAAATGATATATGAGTTAATATATGTTCTAAGGTGGAAAATATCATAAAAATTCTCAAATAAAAAAAGTATAGAAAATGATACGGAATCAAATCTGGAATTGCATTTATTATATATAGAACTTATTGTCTTTCTTTTCGAAGATAGCCTGCCGCCACTCGGACTCGAACCGAGATGCTCTAGCACTGCTTCCTAAGAGCAGCGTGTCTACCGATTTCACCATAGCGGCGTACGCGAAATAATAATAAGCTTTTTTTATTTAGTTGTCGAGATTGAAATTCAAAAAGTTAATTAAATTAATGACAAAAAATTCCTTTCGTTTTACTCCATATTGAAACATTCCAAAATATTACCATAATTCAATTCTTATGTAATAATTCAATTATTAAAATGGCTATTCGAAATTCAAGTAACTTGATGGGGAAAAAAAGAATCCCCATCGGGAAAGACTACAATAAAAAAAATACCATTTTTTTATTATTTATTATAAGTTTGATTATTGGATTGTTGCACAAAAAAACTTTTTAAATTATCTGTAGAAATCGATTTCGCTAATGAAAAAGCCTTCAATGCTGTAAAATAGGCTTTAATTTTCCAAATATTCTTACGAATATGTTTTTTTGATATAGAAGTACGTTTTTTTGGAACTGCCATGAAAAAATAAATTTGAAAAAATTCTTTTTTTATCTAGTTGAATGTGAAAGACATTTATTGTTCAAACAATTTCATTTATTTTTCAATTTTTTTTTATCTTGATTCCATTCAATCCAACTAAATATCTGACAAGACACAAAAGAGAAATAACGAAGTTTTTATATATCTATGTTTATTTTTGTCGTGTTTTATATTTATATCCGTATCAAAATAGAATCAAAGGTGAAAAAAGGAATCCTTGCTCATTGATTTTGATCCATGGTAGGTATCGAAAGAAAAATGTCGGATATTCTAATAGTCCTTTCGACAATTCTAATAAAATTCCATGTGTTTTATATTATTTATATTAATGGAAAACAAAAGGAATGTATAAAATACTCTGTGTATATTTGTTGTATGAAATTATCAATTTTTCGTCTACGGATAGAAAAAATTATCGTAATACCTAATGGTAATTGAATTGTTTTATATCTTTAGTAAGTAGAAAGATCTTCGTTATAACTTAGCTAATTTATTTAGATTTAGTTAGTTATTTATAGTAATAAAAGTTTATTAGTTTTTTTTAGTCAAATTTTGACTAAAATTCTAGTAAATTATATAAAAGTAAATTTTTAAAAATAGAAAATTCAAAAAAAAATATTAATATATATTAATATAAAAAAAAATATAGTATTAGTATTTTTATATTTAGTATTTTTATTTCATTTTCGATTGCACTATTAGCCTGATCCTATTTATTCTAACTTCCTTCTTCCTCTGAATATTCGAAGGAGTTGAGAAAGAATAATTCAGAATAAAATAAGAATAAAAGATAAAAGGTTTTTTTATGGACTATACATATCCCTATTCATGGATTATACCTCTCATTCCACTTCCCATTCCTATGTTAATAGGAGTTGGACTTATCGTTTTTCCAATGGCAACAAAAAATCTTCGACGTATGTGGTCCTTTCCTAATATCTTTCTACTAAATGTAGTTATGCTCCTTTCAGTCTATCTATCTATTCAGCAAATAAATAAAAGTTCTATCTATCAATATGTATGGTCTTGGACAATTAATAATGATTTTTCTTTAGACTTCGGTTACTTAATAGATTCGCTTGCTTCGATTATGGTAATATTAATTAGTACGGTTGGAATTCTGGTTCTTTTTTATAGTGACAATTATATGTATCATGATCAGGGATATTTGAGATTTTTTTCTTATATGAGTTTTTTCACTACCTCCATGTTGGGATTAGTTACTAGTGTGAATTTGATACAAATTTATATTTTTTGGGAATTAGTTGGAATGTGTTCTTATCTATTAATAGGTTTTTGGTTCACACGACCTATTGCGGCGAATGCTTGTCAAAAAGCCTTTGTAACGAATCGTGTAGGCGATTTTGGTTTATTATTAGGGATTTTGGGACTTTATGCTATAACGGGTAGTTTCGAATTTAGAGATTTATTCGAAATAGTAAATAAATTAGTTTATAATAATGAGGTAAATTTTGTATTTCTTACTTTGTGTGCCTTGCTTTTATTTACAGGTGCAGTTGCCAAGTCTTCTCAATTCCCCCTTCACGTATGGTTACCTGATGCCATGGAAGGTCCCACTCCTATTTCGGCTCTTATACATGCCGCTACTATGGTCGCAGCAGGTATTTTTCTTGTAGCTCGCCTCCTTCCTCTTTTTAGAATTATACCTCATATAATGAATTTGATTTCTTTGATAGGTATAATAACACTACTATTCGGAGCTACTTTATCCCTTGCTCAAAAAGATATTAAAAGAAGTTTGGCGTATTCTACGATGTCCCAACTGGGTTATATGATGTTAGCTTTAGGAATGGGATCGTATCAGGCGGCTTTATTTCATTTGATTACTCATGCTTATTCGAAAGCATTATTGTTTTTAGGATCCGGATCTATTATTCATTCAATGGAAGCTATTGTCGGATATTCTCCCGATAAAAGTCAGAATATGGTTCTTATGGGAGGGTTGAAAAAGCATGTACCAATTACAAAAACTGCTTTTTTAATAGGTACGCTTTCTCTTTGTGGTATTCCACCTCTCGCTTGTTTTTGGTCCAAAGACCAAATTCTTAACGATAGTTGGTTGTATTCTCCGGTTTTTGCAATTATAGCTTGTTTCACAGCAGGATTAACCGCATTTTATATGTTTCGAATCTATTTACTGACTTTTGAGGGACATTTAAACGTTCATTTTAAGAATTATAGTGGTCAAAAAAGTGGTTCCTGCTATTCAATATCTCCATGGGGAAAAGAAATTCAAAAAAACAAGTTTTCTTTATTATTATCAATAAATAATAATGAAAAGGGGATTTTCTTTTTTTTCAATACAACCTATCGAATTTTTGATAATGGAAAAAAAATGATATGCCCTTTTATTAGTATTGCTTGTTTTGGAATTCAAAATACGTTTTTTTATCCCCCCGAATCGGACAGTACTATGCTATTTTCCATGTCTATATTAGTACTATTTACTTGTCTTGTTGGAATTATAGGAATTCCTTATAATCAAAGTGGAATTGATTTTGATCTATTATCAAATTTGTTGAATCCGTCTATAAACCTTTTACATCCGAATCAAAATAATTTTATAGATTGGTATGAATTTTTGATAAATGGAATTTTTTCAGTCAGTCTAGCCTTTTTTGGTATATTTATAGCGTTTTTTTCATATAAGCCCATTTATTCATCTTTCAAAAATTTCAACTTACAAAATTCATTTGTTAAAGTTGGTAATAATAATACTACAGCTCTCTGGGAAAAAATAATTAATCTCATTTATGATTGGTCATATAATCGTGGTTACATAGATTTTTTTTATCGAATATCTTTGGCTGGGGGTCTAAGAAGATTTGCTGAACTAACTCATTTTTTTGATCGACGAGGAATTGATGGAATTCCAAACGCTTTTGGCCTTATAAGTCTCTTTGGTGGAGAGGGCATTAAATATTTAGGAACAGGTCGGATTTCGTCTTATCTCTTAGTCTATTTAGGCTTTGTATTAGTGTTAATCTTTTTACTTTTTTACTTATTTCTTTTAGTCTTTTAGACTCTGGATTGACATTTTGGATGAAGATGAATTTGCAAATATTGATTTGATCTTCGAAGACAATTCTTCCTTGTTGGATTTTGAATTCCATTTTTGAAAACGGAAATAAATCATTTTTTTTTTCTGGATCAAATGTATCTATTTTCTCTTCCAATTTTTCATAATCATAATCAGTAGTAAAAAGTATACCCTGGATCTTATTTATCCATCTTTTCTCGATGTCATTTTTTATCGAAGTTTCATTTCTGATTGAGGAAGAAAAAAAAATGTTTCTCCTTCCGCGATAGGGACCATTCAAAAAGGGATCATCTATTTTAGGCAAGTATTCTTTTTTAGTCTCATCATTACATAATCTACTCTTTTTTTCCAGCACATCTAGAGTAATGGATCCTTTTTTTAG